AGATTGTATAATGATAAAAATAACCAAGAAGATCAAATTAAGAATAACCAAGAATTTAAGAATAACCAAGAATGCTTGCCTAGAGTGTATGATCCTTTTTTAAACGGACCATATCGTGGAACAATCAAAAAAGTGTATTCACGTTCAATGGTGGATGACTCAATCACTTCGACAGAAGATTCTATAGGAATGGTTTGGATAAATAAGATTCATGATAGGCTTCCTACTGATTACCAAAAACTTGAACATAAAATGGATACATTTATTGGAGAATCATTATCGACAGACATTGGTCCTTTCTTGACCTCTATCAGTGAATTAGCTAGGAAATCAACAACAGGTTTTAGTCTTAATTTTAAAAAGCTTGTTTTAATATCCGAACAAAGAAGATTTGATTCAGAAAATAAAACAAAATGTTTGAAATTTCTATTCGATGTAATTACAACTGATCCAAATAATCAAACAATTCAAAATAAATCTATTGGAATAGAAGAAATCGGTAAAAAGATTCCTCGACGATCATACAAATTGATCAATTCTTTTGAAGAGCGGGAGGAGGAAAATGAGGAAGAATCAACAGAAAATCATGGGATTCGTTCAAGAAAAGCCAAACGTGTGGTAATTTATACTGATAAGGCGGATCCGGATCAGAATACCAATACTGATACTAGTACCAGTACTAATAGTGATCAAGCAGAAGAGTTGGCTTTGGTACGTTACTCGCAACAATCAGATTTTCGTCGGGATATAGTAAAAGGATCCATGCGCGCTCAAAGACGTAAAATAGTTACTTGGGAAATGTTTCAAGCGAATGTGCATTCCCTGCTTTTTTTGGACAGAATAGACAAAACTTTTTTTTTTTCTTTTGATATCTCCCGAACAATGAATCTCATTTTTAGAAATTGGATAGATACAGGACCGAAATTCAAAACTTCGGATTCTGAGGAGGAAGAGGCAAAAGAAAAGGCAAAAAAAATTGCGGATAAAAAAAACGAGAATGAAAGGATAGCAATAGCAGAAACTTGGGATACTATTATATTTGCTCAAGCAATAAGAGGTACTATGTTAGTAGCCCAATCGATTCTTAGAAAATACATCATATTGCCTTCATTGATAATAGCTAAAAACCTCGGCCGTATGTTCTTATTTCAATTCCCCGAGTGGTACGAGGATTTGAAGGAGTGGAATAGAGAAATGCATGTTAAATGCACCTATAATGGTGTTCAATTATCAGAAACAGAATTTCCGAAAAACTGGTTAACAGATGGTATTCAGATAAAAATCCTATTTCCTTTCTGTCTGAAACCCTGGCGCAAATCCAAACTACGATCCCATCATAGAGATCCAATCCAAAAGAAAGGGAAAACAGAAAATTTTTGTTTTTTAACAATCTGGGGAAGGGAAACCGAACTACCTTTTGGTTCTGCCCGACAACAACCTTCCTTTTTTGAACCTATTTATAATGAATTCGAAAAAAAAAAGAGAAAAGTGAAAAAAAAAAGTTTTCTAGTTCTAAGAGTTTTCAAAGAAAAAACAAAACAGTTTATAAAGGTCTCAAAAGAAAAAACAAGATGGATTATCAAAACGGTTCTATTTTTAAAAAGAATAATAAAAGAGTTTGCAAACGTAAATCCAATTTTCTTATTTGTATTGAAGAAAGTATATGAACCGAATGAAAATGGAAAAGATTCCATAATCATAAGCAGTAATAAAACTGTTCCTGAATCGACCATTCGAATTAGATTCATGGATTGGGCAAATTATTCACTGACAGAAAAAAAAAGGAAAGATCTGTCTGATAGAACAACCCTAATCAGAAATCAAATAGAAAGGGGTGCAAAAGACAAAAGAAAAATATTTCTAACTCCGGATATAAATATTAGTCCTAACGATACAAGTTGTGGTGATAAAAGATCGGAATCGCAGAAACATATTTGGCAGATATCAAAAAGAAGAAGTAACAGATTCATATTCATACGCAAATGGCACTATTTTTTGACATTTTTCAACGAAAGAATATACATACATATCTTTCTATGTACTGTTAATGTTTCTAGAGTCAATGTACAACTTTTCCTTGAATCAACAAAAAAGATTATCGATAAATACATTCACAATGATGAAAAAAATAAAGAAGGGATTGATGAAACAAATAAAAAAAAAGTGCACTTTATTTCGACTATAAAAAAGTCTCTTTCTGATATTCGTAATAATAAATCAAAGATTTCTGGTGACCTATATTCCTTTTCACAAGCATCTGTATTTTACAAATTATCACAAATCCAAGCTATTAATAAGAAGTCTCATTTGAGATCTCTACTTCAATATCGCGAAGCATATCTTATTCTTAAGGATAGAATCAGGAATTTTTTTGGAACACGAAGAATATTAGATTCCAAATCAAGGCATAAAAAATTTCCGAATTCTGGAATGAATGAATGGAAAAACTGGTTAAGGGGTCATTATCAATACAATTTATCTCAGGCTAGGTGGTCTAAATTAGTACCGCAAAAATGGCGAACTAGGGTCAATCGGCGTCGTACGATTCAAAATAAAGACTCAAAAAAGAATTCATATGAAAAAGCCCAATTCATTCATTACGAGAAAAAAAATGATTATGAAGTGAATTCATTGACGAGCAAAAAAGAAAAATTAAAAAAAAACTACAGATATGATCTTTTTTCATATAAATATATTCATTATGGGGATAGGAAAGACTCATATATTTATCCATCCTCATTACAAGTAAACGAGGACCGAGAGATTCCATATAATTACAACACACCTAAAATTGAACCATTTTATGTACTGGGGGATATATCTATTAGTGATTATCTAGGAGAAGAGTATATTATTGGTACGGGTAAAAGTACGGATAGAAAATATTTGGAGTGGAAAATTTTCGATTTATTTCTTAGAAAGAATATCGATATTGAGTCCTGGCCCGATACGGATACCGGGACCAACATTAATAAAATGACTAAGACCGAGACTGATTATTATCAAATGATTGATAAGAAAGATCTTTTCTATCTCACGATTCATCAAGAAATCAACCCACCCAATCAAAAAAAAAACTTTTTTTTGATGGGAATGAATAAAGAAATGCTATATCGTCCCATATTAAATACGAAATCTTGGTTCTTCTCAGAATTTGTGCCACTTTATGATGCATATAAGATCAAACCGTGGATTATACCAATCAAATTACTTCTTTTCATTTTTAATGGAAATGAAAACATTAGTGAAAACAAAAACATTAATGGAAATCAAAAAAAGGATCTTCGTATATCATCTAATCAAAAAGAATATCTTGAATTAAAGAATCGAAATCAAGAAGAAAAAGAACAGCTCGGCCACGGAAATATTGGCTCAGACGCACGAAAACGACAAAAAGATTTTGAAAAGGATTACACGGAATCAGACATTCAAAAACGTGAAAAGAAAGGACAACCCGAGAGTAACAAGAAAGCAAAACTAGAGTTATTCCTGAAAAAATATTTGCTTTTTCAATTGAGATGGGATGATCCTTTGAATCACAGAATTTTCAATAATGTTAAGGTATATTGTTTCCTGCTTAGACTAATAAATGCAAAGGAAATTGCTATATCCTCTATTCAAGGAGGAGAAATGCACCTGGATGTAATGTTAATTCAGACGAATCTAACTCTTCCAGAATTGATAAAAAAGGGAATATTGATTCTCGAACCAGTACGTCTGTCTATAAAATGGGATAGACAATTTATTATGTATCAAACCATAGGTATCTCATTGGTCCATAATAATAAATGCCAAACTAATGGAAGATATCGAGAAAAAAGATATGTTGATGAGAATTATTTCAATGGATCCATTGTACAACATAAAAAGATGCTTGTGAATAGAGACGAAAATCATTATGATTTGCTTGTTCCTGAAAATATTCTATCCCCTAGGCGTCGTAGAGAATTGAGAATTCTAATTTGTTTCAATTCCGGAAATAGGAATGTTATGGATAGAAATCCGGTATTTTTCAATGACAACAATGTAAGGAACTGGGGGCAATTTTTGGATGAGGACAAGCATATTGATACAGATATAAATAAATTCATTCAATTCAAATTGTTTCTTTGGCCCAATTATCGATTAGAGGATTTAGCTTGTATGAATCGCTACTGGTTTGATACCAATAATGGCAGCCGTTTCAGTATGTCAAGGATACATATGTATCCACGATTCGGAATTAGTTGATGGTTGGTACATTTCCTATATATCAGGTGTCGGGTCTGGTATATGAATGTACACACACGCTGTGTTACATTCTAATACATGATACCGATTCAATAACGTCTCAATTGGATTGAATCTAGAAATGATTCGGCAGAATCTTCTTAGGTCAAAATAATTTTCTTTTGTGGGTACAGAAATTGCCCTTCTATCGAATCAAATTACAAATTGTACTTACAATTCATTTGAATTTAATTTTGATTTGATTTGATAGAATCAAAGTAATATATGAATAAATCCAGATTATTGGGTGTATCAGATCAAAATAACTGGCATTATTATTATTCCTGATTGGTAAAATCCATATCTGTGGAAAAAAAAAAAGAGAGAGAAATCCAATTTTTATGGTTATGGTCAAAAATTCATTCATCTCAGTTATTCCGAAAGAAGAAAAAAGCAAAGGGTCTGTTGAATTTCAAGTAATCAGTTTCACCAATAAGATACAGAGACTTACTTCACATTTTGAATTGCACAGAAAAGATTATTTATCTCAGATAGGTTTGCGGAAAATTCTGGGAAAACGTCAACGACTGCTGGCTTATTTGTCAAAGAAAAATAGAGTGCGTTATAAAAAATTAATCGATCAATTAGATATTCGGGAACCAAAAACTCGTTAATTTGAAGATTATTTTCATTCTTTGGTTTATTAGATCTTGAATTTTGATGAACCTCATTTATTTCGTTTTCGGCAATTCATAGAATAATGGATCGGAGAAGAAAACATATGAATGTACCGGCTACAAGAAAAGACCTCATGATAGTTAATATGGGTCCTCACCACCCATCAATGCATGGTGTTCTTCGACTTATCGTTACTCTAGATGGTGAAGATGTTATTGACTGTGAACCCGTATTGGGTTATTTACACAGAGGGATGGAAAAAATTGCGGAAAACCGAACAATTATACAATATCTTCCTTATGTAACACGTTGGGATTATTTAGCTACTATGTTCACAGAGGCAATAACGGTAAATGCACCAGAACAATTAGGAAATATTCAAGTACCCAAAAGAGCCAGCTATATCAGAGTAATTATGCTGGAGCTGAGTCGTATAGCTTCTCATTTATTATGGCTTGGACCTTTTATGGCAGATATCGGTTCACAGACTCCCTTCTTCTATATTTTCAGAGAAAGGGAATTGCTATATGACCTATTCGAAGCTGCTACAGGTATGCGAATGATGCATAATTATTTCCGTATCGGGGGAGTCGCTGCTGATCTACCTCATGGCTGGATAGATAAATGTTTGGATTTCTGCGATTATTCTTTAACAGGAATTGTTGAATATCAAAAGCTTATTACGCAAAATCCCATTTTTTTGGAACGAGTTGAAGGGGTGGGCATTATTGGTGGGGAGGAAGCAATAAATTGGGGTTTATCGGGACCAATGCTACGAGCTTCCGGAATCCAATGGGATCTTCGTAAAGTTGATCATTATGAGTGTTACGATGAATTCGATTGGGAAGTCCAGTGGCAAAAAGAAGGAGACTCATTAGCTCGTTATTTAGTACGAATCAATGAAATGACGGAATCCATAAAAATTATTCAACAGGCTCTAGAAGGAATTCCGGGGGGGCCCTATGAGAACTTAGAAGTTCGACGCTTTGATAGAGCAAGTGATTCCGAATGGAATGGTTTTGAATATCGATTCATTAGTAAAAAGCCTTCTCCCACTTTTGAATTGTCGAAACAAGAACTTTATGTGAGAGTAGAAGCCCCAAAGGGAGAATTGGGAATTTTTCTGATAGGGGATAATAGTGTTTTTCCCTGGAGATGGAAAATTCGTCCACCTGGTTTCATCAATTTGCAAATTCTTCCTCAGCTAGTTAAAAGAATGAAATTGGCTGATATCATGACGATACTAGGTAGTATAGATATCATTATGGGAGAAGTTGATCGTTGAAATGATAATTGATACGACAGAAGTACAAGCTATCAATTCTTTTTCCAGATCGGAATCCTTAAAAGAGGTCTATGACCTCTTATGGCTGCTTGTCCCTATTTTTACTCCTGTATCGGGAATCACAATAGGCGTACTCGTGATTGTGTGGTTAGAAAGAGAAATATCTGCAGGGATACAACAACGTATCGGGCCTGAATATGCCGGCCCCTTGGGAATTCTTCAAGCTCTAGCAGATGGGACCAAACTACTTTTGAAAGAGGATCTTCTCCCATCTAGAGGAGATGTTCGTTTATTCAGTATGGGGCCATCTATAGCGGTCATATCAATTCTACTAAGCTATTTAGTAATTCCTTTTGGCTATCGCCTTGTTCTAGCCGATCTCAGTATAGGCGTTTTTTTATGGATCGCTATTTCCAGTATTGCTCCTATTGGACTTCTTATGTCAGGATATGGATCGAATAATAAATATTCCTTTTCAGGTGGTCTACGAGCTGCTGCTCAATCTATTAGTTATGAAATACCATTAACTCCGTGTGTGTTATCAATATCTCTACGTGTGATTCGTTGGAACATGAACCTTTACCCCTTTCCTTTATTTCCAGGAAAGGGGTTGGATGTGTTGAATAGATACCTTTCTCTTTTTATTCATCATTCGGGTCGATGAGTTAAACCAGATAGTTATATGAGTGAAACAAAACAGCTTATGAATTTGCAGTAAGAAGATTGATTCTCATTCCCTATGTACGAGAGTAAAGTGGAAGTAAACATAAGCGGTCGAAACTGTTTACCCCAAGATTGGTTGATTAGTCATCATGACTTGAAGCGGGTGCAAAAGATCAACTGTATGGAGTTTCTACTATTGTATTGTATGTTGTTGTATGTTGTATGTATTACCATATCGGGGATCAATCAAAAATGAGTGGACGGTTAGGAACACGAAGGTACACAAAGGATTAGTGATGAAGATAATGTAAGGTATCCAAAGGGATATTTCTGCATAACATAAAAGGAATCATAATGAGGGCTTTAAGTTCGTAGAAATGATCAAGCAGTACTTCCTCACGATTCCGATCCAGAGTATGCTTCTATCCACTGATTAAATAAATGACTGTCGAGAACGAAGTAATCCTTTGATTTTATTTTTTAGAAACCCCCCTTCTGAGTGAGAAAGAAGAACAGGAACGAAAGAAATGGAATGCAATAGGAAAACTGAATAATAAGAGATCTTTGTTTATTCTTTCTTTCCTCAATCCTATCCATATTCATACGGATAGAATTCTTATAATGATTTATCAACTATAACTCATGAATTAGTGTCTAATTATTTTTCGTACGAAAAGTATGGGTCGAAATATCTATTGAAACAACGAGTATTTTATTGAAGGATTAAGTTATTACTGAACTAAAAGAATTCTAAGTCTAATTAGAAAATAAAGGATGAGATCAATTCGGAAGCGCTTTTTTATTATGGCGGACGGAATTCCATTGGTCTAATTCGGGACTCTTCGATACATCGTTACTCTAATCTACACTACAAACATGCCGAGGTAATAATGAACCAGTCCTTAGATTTATTTGTGGCCATCGAGGAGCCGTATGAAGCTGAGGTCTCATGTGCGGTTCTGGAATAGCGATGGGAATAGTGATGTTATCATCGACTATGATTATCTAACAGTTCAAGTACAGTTGATATAGTTGAGGCACAGTCAAAATATGGGTTTTGGGGGTGGAATCTGTGGCGTCAACCTATAGGGTTTATAGTTTTTCTAATTTCTTCCCTAGCGGAATGTGAAAGATTACCTTTTGATTTACCAGAAGCAGAGGAGGAATTAGTAGCAGGTTATCAAACCGAATATTCAGGTATTAAATCTGGTTTATTTTACGTTGCTTCTTACCTAAATCTACTAGTTTCTTCATTATTTGTAACAGTTCTTTACTTGGGCGGGTGGAATTTATCTATTCCGTACATATTCATTTCTGAACCTTTTGGAATAAATAAAACAGGTGGAGTCTTTGGAATGACAGTTGGTATCCTTATTACATTAGCTAAAGCTTATTTGTTCCTGTTCATTCCTATCACAACAAGATGGACTTTACCTAGGATGAGAATGGACCAGCTATTAAACCTTGGGTGGAAATTTCTTTTACCTATTTCTCTAGGTAATCTATTATTAACAACTTCTTCCCAACTCGTTTCGCTATAACAAAATATGATATTCTAGATTCATAACCTATCTAGAGCAAGAGAAAGAAACATCAAACTATTCATGGATATCCACGATATGTTCCCTATGGTGACTGGGTTCATGAATTATGGTCAACAGACAATACGAGCTGCAAGGTATATTGGTCAAAGTTTCATAATTACCTTATCTCACGTGAATCGTTTACCTGTGACTATTCAATATCCTTATGAAAAATCGATCACATCGGAGCGTTTTCGTGGTCGAATCCATTTTGAATTTGATAAATGCATTGCTTGTGAAGTATGTGTTCGGGTATGCCCCATAGATCTACCCGTTGTTCATTGGAGATTGGAAACGGATATTAGAAAGAAACGATTGCTTAATTATAGTATTGATTTTGGAATCTGTATATTTTGTGGTAATTGTGTCGAGTATTGTCCAACAAACTGTTTATCAATGACTGAAGAATATGAACTTTCTACTTATGATCGTCACGAATTGAATTATAATCAAATTGCTTTGGGTCGGTTACCAATGTCAGTAATTGGAGATTACACAATTCGAACAATTACGAATTCGACTCCAATCAAAATAATGAGGGGTAAACCTCTTGATTCAAAAACGATTACCAATTACTAAGATTCCGTTTTGATCTAAAGTAAAGGAGTGAGGCTTCTTTCATTTTGCCAGGTCAGTAAATAACTATTGATTGGTGAGAATCAAGGCTTGGTTTTGATTTAGAATGGATTCATAGATCTGTGATGATTTCAAAATATACAATTTCGAACTACTCTTTCAGATACAGTAGCGGGATTGATCCAATAACTGTATCTATATAAATCTACACCCCTTTAGGATTCAATTAGGAACGTATCATATACAAGAAAAAAAAAAAAATAAGGTAACCTCTTTTTTCTTGGATCGGTTAGTAAGTTTATGAAATATTTCGATTTATTTATCTCTTTTTTTACACATAATGGATTTACCTGGACCAATACATGATATTCTTTTAGTATTTCTGGGATCAGGTCTTATATTAGGAGGTCTGGGGGTGGTCTTACTTACCAACCCAATTTATTCTGCTTTTTCATTGGGACTGGTTCTTGTTTGTATATCCTTATTCCATATTCCATCTAACGCCTATTTTGTAGCTGCTGCACAGCTCCTTATTTACGTAGGAGCTGTAAATGTTTTAATCCTATTTGCTGTGATGTTCATGAATGGTTCAGAATATTACAACGATTTCTATCTTTGGACCGTTGGGGATGGGGTCACTTCACTGGTTTGTACAAGTATTCTTTTTTCACTAATTACTACTATCTCGGATACGTCGTGGTACGGGATTGTTTGGACTACAAGATCAAATCAGATTATAGAGCAGGACCTAACAAGTAACGTTCAACAAATTGGGATTCATTTATCAACAGATTTTTACCTTCCATTTGAACTCATTTCTATAATTCTTTTAGTTGCTTTGATAGGTGCAATTGCTATGGCCCGGCAGTAAAGTAATTAAGTAATAAATACTTAGATCCAAAATCAAATAAATAAAGTCTTGTTTTGTTCTATGTTATCACATCCATTTTCCTTCAGTTCCATTTTCATATTCTATTGTTCATATATGAAATTGAAAGGGGTTTAGTTCGATCCATTACTAATACCTTACTTTGTTTCGTACTTAATTTATATTCTAATCAAATCGGTGAAATTGTTGTTCATATTGAAATGAATCAAGATTGATGAGGGGTTGGTCAATGATGACCGAACATGTACTTATTTTGAGTGCCTATTTATTTTCTATCGGTATTTATGGATTGATCACAAGTCGAAACATGGTTAGAGCACTTATGTGTCTTGAACTTATACTGAATGCGGTTAATATAAATCTCGTAACATTTTCTGATTTGTTTGATAGTCGTCAATTAAAAGGAGATATTTTCTCGATTTTTGTTATAGCTATTGCAGCCGCTGAAGCAGCTATTGGGCCGGCTATTGTTTCATCGATCCATCGTAACAGAAAATCAACTCGTATCAATCAATCGAATTTGTTGAATAAATAGTATTAATGATATAAATAAAGACAGATATCTACAATATATTCACTAATTTAGAACTAGCATGTATGGTTCGTATGACCATGCTTGTTGAAACGTAAGAAATCAAAGTATCTTGGCCCTTGCTCATGAACAGATCCAGAAATAGATTGATTATCAAAAAAATTCTGGTAAACCACTGATTCGTCTGGCGTCTACAACATAATATATATAATTCAATTACTAATGAAGCCAGATCGAAAATTAATAAAGTTCAAAAAATTTATAGATCCAATGTCGCATTCAGTAAAGATTTATGATACATGTATAGGGTGTACTCAATGTGTACGAGCCTGCCCCACAGATGTATTGGAAATGATACCTTGGGACGGATGTAAAGCTAAACAAATTGCTTCTGCTCCAAGAACAGAGGACTGTGTAGGTTGTAAGAGATGTGAATCCGCTTGTCCAACAGATTTCTTGAGTGTTCGGGTTTACTTATGGCATGAGACAACTCGCAGCATGGGTCTAGCTTATTGATACGTTCTAGAAAAATCCACTTGAATCCATTTGATTCCTCTTTACCGACAAAAACCCGTACTCGAGAAATTATTCCGAGCGCGGGTTTTTCTGGTCAAAGTCTATCTTGTCTTTACCACGAGTTATTTTCCTTGGTTAACAATAATTGTTGTTTTGCCGATATCCGCGGGTTCGTCAATTTTCTTTCTCCCTCGTAGAGGGAATAAAAATAAGGTGGTTCGGTGGTATACTATTTGTATATGCTTATTAGAACTCCTTCTAACGACCTATGCGTTCTGTTATCATTTCCAATTGGACGATCCATTAATCCAATTAGAGGAGGCTTATAAATGGATAAATACTTTTGATTTTCACTGGAGACCGGGAATCGATGGACTTTCCATAGGACCCATTTTACTGACGGGATTCATCACTACTTTAGCTACTTTAGCGGCTCGGCCAGTTACTAGAGATTCGCGATTGTTCCATTTCCTGATGTTAGCAATGTATAGTGGTCAAATAGGATCATTTTCCTCTCGAGACCTTTTACTTTTTTTCCTCATGTGGGAATTAGAATTAATTCCTGTTTACCTACTTGTATCCATATGGGGAGGGAAGAAACGTCTGTACTCAGCTACAAAGTTTATTTTGTACACAGCGGGGGGTTCTATTTTTCTCTTAATGGGAGTTCCGGGTATGGGTTTATATGGCTCCAATGAGCCAACATTAAATTTTGAAACATTAGCTAATCAATCATATCCTTTGGGATTGGAAATAATATTCTATTTTGGCTTCCTTATTGCTTATGCTGTCAAATCGCCGATTATACCCCTACATACATGGTTACCAGATACCCATGGAGAAGCACATTACAGTACATGTATGCTTCTAGCGGGAATCTTATTAAAAATGGGAGCGTATGGATTGGTTCGGATCAATATGGAATTATTACCCCATGCTCATTCTATATTTTCTCCCTGGTTGATGATAGTAGGAGCGATTCAAATAATCTATGCAGCTTCAACTTCTTTCGGTCAACGCAATTTAAAAAAGAGAATAGCCTATTCCTCCGTATCTCATATGGGTTTCACACTTATAGGAATTGGTTCCATAACCGATACGGGAATCAATGGAGCCATTTTACAAATAATCTCTCATGGATTTATTGGTGCTGCACTTTTTTTCTTGGCAGGAACGAGCTACGATAGAATACGTCTTGTTTATCTCGACGAAATGGGAGGAATAGCTATCCCAATGCCAAAAATATTTACCATGTTCAGTAGCTTCTCGATGGCTTCTCTTGCATTGCCAGGAATGAGTGGTTTTGTTGCGGAATCCGTAGTATTTTTTGGAATAATTACTAGCCCGAAATATCTTTTAATGCCAAAAATACTAATTACTTTCGTAATGGCAATTGGAATGATATTAACTCCTATTTATTCATTATCTATGTCACGTCGGATGTTCTATGGCTACAAGCTATTCAACGTTCCAAACTCTTATTTTTTCGATTCTGGACCACGAGAACTATTTGTTTCGGTCTGTATCTTTCTACCTGTAATAGGTATTGGTATTTATCCTGATTTTGTTCTCTCGCTATCAATTGACAGGATAGAAGCTATTCTATCTATTTATTTTCATAAATAGTTTTCATTAATAAGACATTACATTAATGTAAAAGAACTGTGTGATTTTTAAAAGCGTTCACTGTATAATGCAATGAAAGAAAAAAAAAAAAAATGAAGTGAATTATAATCAGATACATCTAAAGTTTTTTCGAACCATTTGAATCAAGTAGTGATTCAAATGGTTCGAAAAAACTTGCACAAACCTTCTTTATATAATATACGGGACGATGTTCCTATGTATTCTTCAGGCCCTTTCTTCAATTAGTTGTTAATGTGAATGAACCATAACTATGGAGTCCTATTCCTAATAGATTGACCCCAAAATAGCATATCCAAATTATAAGAAATCCTATAGAAGCCACAATTGCCGAATCCACACCCTGAAAGCTCTGATTTGTTCTACTATGTAAATAAATCGCGAATATGGTCCAAGTAATAAATGCCCAAGTTTCCTTGGGGTCCCAATTCCAATAAGACCCCCATGCCTCATTAGCCCATACTGCTCCCGAAAGAATACCTATGGTTAAAAAAGTAAACCCTAGACTAATGACACGATAACTACACTGATCTAATTGTTGAGTTAATTGATACCTGTGATAATTTATAAATGAAAGAAAAGAAGTGTTTTGTAAAACACTTCTTTTTTCATTCACAAAGGAAAATGACCCAATTAATAAATGATTGCTTTTGCGAGGAATATCTAGGTTTTTTCGAAATGTAATGACTAAAAGAGCTACGGATAATAACGATCCACATAAAAGAGCTGCATAACTCAATAACATCATACTTACGTGCATCATTAACCACTGGGATTGTAGAGCAGGTACTAATATTGCAGATTGATGCATTTCGGTTGAAAGACCCGAAGTGGCAAAGCCTTGGGTAAAAATAGCACTTGGCGCGGTTATTGCGCTTAAATAACTTTTCTGGTTCCGTCTTTTAGGAAACATATGAATAATGGAGAAACTCCACGAAAGAAACATTAAAGATTCATATAAATTGCTTAACGGCAAATGTCTCGAATAAATCCAACGAGTAACTAATAATCCTGTTATACAGAAAAAGGTAGCCATCATGGCTTTTTCTGACAAATCAAATAGTACTACGGTTTGATGGACTAATAAGGTCATCAAATGAATCGTAATAACAATTGAAATGATAGAAAAAGAGATGTGAGTTAATATATGTTCTAAAGTGGCAAATATCATAATTTTTTTTTTAGGGGGGTATCCCCAATTACGGAATGGAAATCCGGAATTGAATTCATTATAGGATCTATTGTGCCTTTTTTAGAGGATGCCGCCACTCGGACTCGAACCGAGATGCTCTAGCACTGCTTCCTAAGAGCAGCGTGTCTACCAATTTCACCATGGCGGCTTCATCAAAATAATCATAGTCCATATGATGTTCAATCGTCGAGATTGAGGGATTTAATGCAATCTATTTTAGGAAATGTTAGAATCGATGAATAAAGACCCGTTCAAATAAATATTTAAACGCTCAATAATCCTTAGTATCGTGGCAGGAGGTCATTTTAAACAGCGGGCTTTTCCGTATTATAAGTTCTTCTGGAATAGTTGGAACTAGACGGTTATGCCCTGAGTCCGGGTATAGAACTAAGAATTTATTTTTCTCATTTTTTGACGATTCATTTCTCATTTATCTGATTTGATAGATCCGAAACGAAAAAGATTCATTTTTCAATGAACAAAATAAAACAATATTTTTTATATATCACAACTTCATCACTACACCCAAAGGATTTCTATAAAAATTTTGATAGTTTGGTATCAAAGATGTATTAATGATTGGGATCTTCATTGTATACATAACATAATTTGTGTGAGGATTTACCAAACCCATTAGGTATTGGACCGGGCATATCGTATAACAAAAGAGTTTCAATCTTTATTGGAATTCTACTGTATGTACTTTAATGTACTTTAACTTAGAAAACTTAGAAAATAAAAATGAAACTGATAAGATCTCTTTATATATGGATTTGAAATCTAATATTAATAGATAAAATAATTTAGATATTAGATCTAGATATATCGATTGATCGATCCTCCAGCTCAAACATGGGATAGGATCCATTGGGGTTGGATTACGTAAGATTGACTCATTCTTTAGTACATAAATATCGATCTAAATGGGATCCTGGCAGTTTTATTATTATTTTTTTTTTTTTCTGTTCGAAATAAGAGGGAGTCCTTGTAGATATGTAGTGATTCAGAGAGCTACAAATCAAAGTTTTAAAATTGATATTTTAATCAATTAGTTTCAATAATCCATTGACTTTGACTATGAATCTTATCCCCGCCTTACTTTGGAACAAAAAAGGGGGCTCTAACCTCGTTCATACTTGTTTCAGATTTTCCAAAAATCTTAATGATGTATAACTATTGGAGATACATAATCCAATAAGCCAATCCCTTCCTAAGAAAAAAAAAAGTAAGAGTTTTGTTATTGTGAAAAATGAATCGATGGGGAAAGTTACAATCCCCATCTCGCGAATTATAAAAACCAATCAATGAAAGGTGAAACCTTGTATTTTGTGTCTAACTACTTCTTTCTTTTTTCTTTTTTTTTTTTTCAAACACAAAAAGAAATCATTTTTAGAACCTAGTATACAGAATAATTTTTATTCTACATACCACAACAGCTAGTTCTATCTCATATTGATGAGTTCAAAACATTAGTTAATGTGAATTCTTCATCTTATAAATTGAATCATCCAATTCATCGAGTCATGCTGATTCAGATTCAGATCATTCCAAGGCTTTATTACTTGTTTGTCGCACAAAAAAACTTTTGGAATGCCCGGTAGAAATAGATTTAGCTAAAGATAAAGCTTTTGCCGCGGCCTGATATCCCCTTCCTTTCCAAATATTTCTACGAATATGCTTTTTTGACAGAGAAGTACGTTTCTTTGGAACCGCCATTTCAAAATAAAAGGGTCACTCATTTTTATAGTTGGACGTGAAAGACATTTATTGTTCAATTCAAAATAGATTGTTCTTTCTATTAACTATTCATTATCTATCTTTATTCCATAGCCGATACTTATGCTTACTTCATAAGATAGAAAAGTATGGATACAGATAGATGAGCATCGCATATGGTATCATTAAAGATAAAAAAAGAAATGAAATAGAAGAAAAAAGAAAAAACGATGTGATTTTCAAGGGAATTTTGTTTTTTCACATTTCCATTACATCCAATGTTCGAAGAAAGAATAATTTGTACTGATTGGGGGCTTCATATCTTTATTCAATCTATGTCTACGGGCGGGATCTACTACCGTTGAATCGGATGCCATTGATAAGAATTAAAAAGGTTCCAATTCATATCTCAGTCTATTTAGATAATATATATATATATTATAAATGTTATATTTAATAAATCGAAAAGCTTAAGAACCCTTTCCTAATTTAGGAAACCAATAATGAATGTAACCTTTTCTATTAATTGATCAAGCTCGGAGATAGAGTCCACATAATTAAAATTGAAATTCAATCAAAGTAGTTAATCCGTTAAACAATACATTACTTGATAAAATAAAGGGAATTTGAGTAATTTCTCATTTTAGTTCTATGCGAAGTGACAAGTATTCTAGGATTTTTCATAAACACATAAACATAAGTTTGTTTTATTGGACTAGAAGCCAATCAATTCCAGAATTAGTTAATGACTCCGAAGAAACTAAATAAAAACTAGGTTTATTGGATCGAGTTATTGGCAGATCCTACGATACATATCAGAATAAAGTACTTGAATTTTTGGTATCATTCTTTTTCCTTACTATAATTGATATAAATATGGATAGAAATCACCGTATCGTATGTATATAGTAGAATAATTGAAAATTTCATATTTTTTATCTTAATAAATATCTTCGTTAATAACTAGGTAGTAGCTTTTAACTAGTAACTTGGTTATTTGAAGAATTGTAACTTCTTCATTTGAATTTTTTTTTATTTGATTATTGCTCCTTCCGGAAGAAATAAGGGCTGGTGAATGGGAAACAATTAATAAGAATAAAAAAAGAAAGTTTGATTTTCTTATGGAACATACATATCAATATGCATGGATCATACCTTTCGCTCTACTTCCAGTTACTATGTCAATAGGGTTGGGACTTCTGCTTGTTCCGACCGCAACAAAAAATTTGCGTCGTATGTGGACTTTTCCTAGTGTTTCATTGCTAAGTATAGTTATGGTTTTTTCGTCCGATCTGTCTATTCAACAGATAAATGGCAGTTCTATCTATCAACATCTATGGTCTTGGACCATCAATACTGATTTTTCCTTAGAGTTCGGCTACTTGATCGATCCACTTACTTCTATTATGTCAATACTAATCACTACGGTTGGAATCATGGTTCTTATTTATAGTGACAATTATATGTCTCATGATCAAGGATATTTGAGATTTTTTGCTTATATGAGTTTTTCCAATACTTCCATGTTGGGATTAGTTACTAGTTCCAATTTGATACAAATTCATATTTTTTGGGAACTAGTGGGAATGTGTTCGTATTTATTAATAGGTTTTTGGTTCACACGACCGGCTGCCGCAAATGCTTGTCAAAAAGCGTTTGTAACTAATCGTGTAGGGGATTTTGGGTTATTATTAGGAATCTTAGGTTTTTATTGGATAACAGGGAGTTTCGAATTTCGAGATTTGTTCGAAATCTTCAATAACCTGATCCGTAATAATGGGGTCAACTCTTTATTTGCTACTCTGTGTGCCTCCCTATTATTCGTCGGTGCAGTTGCTAAATCCGCACAATTTCCCCTTCATGTATGGTTACCTGATGCCATGGAGGGGCCTACTCCTATTTCGGCTCTTATCCATGCTGCTACTATGGTAGCAGCAGGCATTTTTCTTGTCGCTCGATTTCTTCCGCTTTTCACAGTCATACCTTACATAATGAATCTCATTTCTTTGATAGGTGTAATAACGGTACTATTAGGAGCTACTTTAGCTCTTGCTCAAAGAGATATTAAGAGAAGTTTAGCCTATTCTACAATGTCTCAATTGGGTTATATTATGTTAGCCCCAGGGATAGGCTCTTATCGAGCTGCTTTATTCCATTTGATCACTCATGCCTATTCGAAAGCATTATTGTTTTTAGGATCCGGATCAATTATTCATTCAATGGAACCCATTGTTGGATATTCTCCAGATAAAAGTCAGAACATGGTTCTTATGGGTGGTTTAACAAAATATGTGCCGATTACAAAAAATACTTTTTTATTAGGTACACTTTCTCTTTGTGGAATTCCACCTCTTGCTTGTTTTTGGTCTAAAGATGAAATTCTTAATGATAGTTGGTTGTATTCACCTATTTTCGCGATAATAGCTTGTTTCTCAGCGGGGTTAACTGCATTTTATATGTTTCGGATGTATTTACTTACTTTTGATGGTCATTTACATGCTCATTTTCAAAATTACAGTGGCACTCAAAATAGCTCGTTCTATTCAATATCTATATGGGGGAAAGAAAGAACCAAACCAGTTAACAGAAATTTGTTTTTATCAACAATGAATAATAATGAAAAGGTTTCCTTTTTTTCGAAGAAGATATACAAAATGAACGGAAATGTAAGAAATCTGATACGCTCCTGTAGGATTTATTTTGAAAATAAAGACACTTCAACGTATCCCCATGAATCAGACAATACTATGCTTTTGCCTCTACTTATATTGGTCCTATTTACTTTGTTCGTTGGATCCATAGGAATTCCTTTCGATCAAGGAGTAATGGATTTTGATATATTATCGAAATGGTTAACTCCATCAATAAACCTTTTACATAAAAATTCGAACTATTCTGTGGATTGGTATGAATTTGTGACAAATGCAATTTATTCAGTCAGTATAGCCTGTTTTGGAATATTCATAGCGTCTATTTTATATGGGTCTGTTAATTCATCTTTTCAGAATTTGGACTTAATCAATTCATTTGTTAAAAAAACAGGCTCTAAGAAAATTTTATTGGACCGAATAATAAATGCGATATACAATTGGTCATATAATCGTGGTTACATAGATGTTTTTTATGCAACATGCTTAACTACAAGTATAAGAGGATTAGCTGAAGTAACTCATTTTTTAGATAGACGGGTAATTGACGGAATTACCAATGGTGTTGGTGTTGCAAGTTTCTTTGTAGGAGAAGGGATCAAATATGTGGGGGGAGGGCGAATCTCTTCTTATCTCTTTGTATATTTATCATATGTATCCGGCTTTTTATTAATTTACTATATCTATATCTATTCTTTTTGAATAGAATATGAAGTGACTAGACTTGGTTATTTTTATCATTATACAATCTGGTCCTTTTTTCAAGCACATCCATAGTAAGAGATCCCTTGTTTAGAACTTCTATTCGGTTTATGAATTCATTGCTCAAGCTGTACCTTTTTTGTTCATTGGTATAAACCCAATGATTATACAGATCTTCGGGGGATAGTTTTTCGGTCGTACACAAAGACATCTTTCTTTGCATCATTTCCAAAAAAATCGATAAACTGGGTGGATATGTAAAAGATATTATTTGTTTTCCATCAACTGGACATACGTGAAAAAAATATTGTGACATTTCATTTCTTACAGCATTTTGAAAGACATTTTTTTTTATATATCTCAATGGACGATTACATCGTTTATAGTCGAAAAGAAGATTCACAAGAGGTTTTTCAAACCAGAAGAGGTCTTTATCTTCTTTCTCTTTAAGTATTTCTAACTTCAAAATTTCTTGCCTCTTTTTTTTTTCATGTAGTTTTTTTGGATCCTCCCTTTCTTCCGAACAAAGGGAAGGGTCTTCTTCGGTGGATCCCTCTTGTTCCTGTTTAGTCCCCTTCGTTTCGGAAGTTTTTTCTATTTCTACATCTGTTTCTTCCTCACTTTCCCCCCTTTCTTCCGTTTTTGAGGTTTCTTTCAGTTTCTTAGTGACAATAGGCGACGGTATTCTGCCTAAATAGTAGACACAGGTGATAAATAAGAGAATAGTAAAGATTCGAGCCATAGAATTTCTCAATTCTGACACAAGGTACTTATTAGATCGAATAAGTACATTCGATCTAATAGAATGATTTTGCCGTATCCAGAATAATACCAATCCAACCCATTTCATGAAGAAAATGTGACCAATTAACCAACCAACAAAACTACTTGTTACAAATAACATCTTGTTGTTGCATCGAAACATATAAATGTTGACTAATCTGACTAACGTTGAACTTGGTAAAATGAAATGGTTGAATAATTGAAAAATGAGATTATTCAGGAATACACATTGAATGCTGAGATTACGCATTGAATTTCTGGTAGTAGATCCATAATCCAAAAAGTGTTTGTGATTGTTCCAGAAGAAATGAAACAAAAGATACGGTAGAACTAGGACAGTTATTGTATGAGGTCTACCCAATGCTAGATGCAGAGGCGCATAAT